CAGATTCTATTTGTATTTGTACTGTATCGGAGATGAATCTTGGCTATTCGCACCCCTCAACTCCCCTAGACTAGACTTTTAGGTTTTTCAACCAACCAATTTACCTTTTGTAATATGTCTGAAGTATTAATATTTTCTTTTACATACTTTATCTTATACATATCAAAAAGAGTATATACATATGCTCTTTACTCATCTTTAACTATTTTATTCTATAAAATAAAAGGAGTACATCCCCAGATATTTAGATGGATAAATATGTATCATGCTTTATACTATATTAATGAATATGCATGGCGACTCATATCAATTAATTTGTAGAATAGATACTCATACAAATTGCTCATGTGCCAGGAACCAGATTTGAACTGGTGACACGAGGATTTTCAGTCCTCTGCTCTACCAGCTGAGCTATCCCGACCATCCCTTACGCACCATCCTCATTTTAATATAGGACTTGGGTCTATGTCAATTAAAAAGACGAAAGGGGAATTGCAAAGTCTTATCCAGGCCTTGTTGGAATTTCTTGGATCTTCAAAAAAAGACTTTGTAAGTTTCAGTACAGTACGAGTAATAAAATGAATTTTTAATTATTCAAATTTAACATTGGGATTCCTTTCTCAAAGATGTTCATTTGTACGTCTTTCATATAGATCACAGGGCTTGTGATAAGAAAAAGATTTTCGCTCAGATACGTTTGTAAAATTAGAATGAACGAGAAAGATAACGAATTTTGAACTGCTAACGAAATGAGAAAGTAGGATAAATAATTAGGGAATCAAATGGGCCTTTTTGGGGATAGAGGGACTTGAACCCTCACGATTTTTAAAGTCGACGGATTTTCCTCTTACTATAAATTTCATTGTTGTCGATATTGACATGTAAAATGGGACTCTATCTTTATTCTCGTCCGATTAATCCATTCTTCAAAAGATCTATCAGATTTTGATGGAGTAAATGATTTGATTAATGAATATTTAATTCTTTTTTCAACTTAATAATTGATTTACAATAATTCTTTAATTTTTCATGAAAATTAAAAGAAATACGGATTTGGGTTGTCATTAATCATTTGAAGATACTATTTCAGTACGTATACGTATATAGGTTTATTCTTCATCCTTTCTGGAGTGATTCCTTTACTAACGCACCGCAGCCAACTCCATTTGTTAGAACAGCTTCCATTGAGTCTCTGCACCTATCCTTTTTTATTATCGCCTTCTGAACCCTTGTTTGTTTTCAGAAAACCGGATTTGGCTCAGGATTGCCCATTTTTAATTCCAGGGTTTCTCTGAATTTGAAAGTTATCACTTGGTAGGTTTCCATACCAACGCTCAATTCAATTCAATTAAGTCCGTAGCGTCTACCAATTTCGCCATATCCCCCCTTTTGGTTTGTGATTAGGATTTCATTATGATACCTTTTTCCTTTTTATTTCATTTATATTATGCTATGATAGAACTGTTGAATTCATTAGATAGCGATTCGCATATTGAAAACTGTTTTCTTATATTTGGATTTCTTGTCTATCTTCTTTCATCTCTCTCGGAAACTCATATTTGATACAATTAGAAAAGATTCTATTATTTCTCTATCCACAAATCAATATATAATCTAGATGGATACATATCACATATATAGTATACTTAATACTATATTATTATATATAAATGTATAGTATTCTTACACCTATATTATAATTCTTCTTAATATATATTTTACATATATTTCCCTATTTATATCGTTTTTAGCGTACAATCTTGAATACTTGAACGGTCGATTCTTTTGTTTTCATCTTAGCTCTTATCTTTGCTAACTAAAAATAACAAATAAGTGAATATAATATTAATAACCATAACGAATCTAATGGCTATAACTAATAATTAATTCCTTTTTTTTTGAATAATTAAATTTAGAATGAAATTATTTCGAATATTATAATGTAAAATCTTAATTAATGTAATTAATATGTATTAATTATATTCTATATATATCGAATACTAGAATAAGATTCTACTTTAATTAGTAAGTTATAGTAATTTAATTACTAGATTCTCTTTAAAATTCTAAATAGATAAGATAGAAAATAAAAATATTTAATGTAATAAAAATGTAATAAAATTAATAGTTTAGTTTATATACTAATTTAATAGTATTAAAATAACTAATAAAATATTTTAATATTAAAGAAATAGACAATAGAATTAGATTAGTAAAAAAAAAAAAAGAATTTTGAGTTTCAAATATCATTTAAATTCAAAAATCAAAAAGAATCTTACTATCTAATTAACTAAATTAAGCTAATTAAGATATTGATTATTGATAATCATGTATTTGCTATGATAAATAGATCAAAATTATATATTGCTATATTAATATAATTAATTAATATATTAATCGGTATATTAATTGTTATGTTCTATAATATTCAAATATCCGATATTTATTTGAAATTCTATTATATAGTTTTTATATTAATAGAAATTATTCTAGATTCATAGTAATTGTGAAGAGTTAAGAGTGAACAGTTAATAGTTAAGATTTAAGATTCCAGTAGTTTACTAAATTCCTATGTGTGTCCAATTTATGTTGTGCGAGCCCGCTTAGCTCAGAGGTTAGAGCATCGCATTTGTAATGCGAGGGTCATCGGTTCGACTCCGATAGCTGGCTTTTTCCATATGTTTGATTTTTTTTTTTGCATAGTTGATAATATGAAATCAAAGAAATTGAAAAGGCTTCTTCCCCCTTTCCCAAAGGGCACTGATCTATTATCTCATAAGAACTTCCAATTATTAAAAAAAATTGGAGGAGTTTGATCTATGTAGACCAAATCAATCAAGAAAAGAACCCTTAAACTTAAAAAAAATTTTCTATTTTCTATTAATTTTATATTAATTTTAATACGATATATTATATAATATATATATAATATATTAAGTTAAGGCCCGGATATTGATATACAATTTATCTAATTATTCTTTCGAATTTTTCTTTGGAATACAATACTTCAATAAATTTTGATTAATTTATTATTTTTAATTTTAATTATATTTTTCATTTTTCTATTTATCATTTAGTTTAGTTTAATTTTATTTAGGTTTATGAAACTTTATAAGGAGTCTTTATGTCGCGTTACAGAGGGCCTCGTTTCAAAAAAATACGTCGTTTGGGGGCTTTACCGGGATTAACTAGTAAAAAACCTAGAGCTGGAAGTGATCTTAGAAATCAATTACGCCCCGGTAAAAAATCTCAATATCGTATTCGTTTAGAAGAAAAACAAAAATTGCGCTTTCATTATGGTCTTACAGAACAACAATTACTTAAATACGTTCGTATAGCCGGAAAAGCAAAAGGGTCAACAGGTCAAGTTTTACTACAATTACTTGAAATGCGGTTGGATAACATCCTTTTTCGATTAGGTATGGCTTCAACTATTCCTCAAGCCCGGCAATTGGTTAATCATAGACATATTTTAGTTAATGGTCGTATAGTAGATATACCAAGTTATCGATGCAAACCCCGAGATATTATTACAGTGAGAGATGAACAAAAATCTAAGTCTCTGGTTCAAAATTATCTTGATTCATCCTCCCGTGAGGAATTGCCAAAACATTTGACTCTTCACCCATTCCAATATAAAGGATCAGTCAATCAAATAATAGATAGTAAATGCGTCGGTTTGAAAATAAATGAATTGCTAGTTGTAGAATATTATTCTCGTCAGACTTAAACACAACTAAAATAAGAAGGATTCGGACAATTTTGCCCTTCCTTTCACCGATATAAAGAGACCCTCAGGAAGGCGTTTTATCCGGGGATTTTTTCCCACTCATGTATCATAGATTGATAGGGAGATCTTCATTACTTGTCCATTCTTTCCAGTATAATCCATACCACAGAAATTAGGATTAGGAATAGAGAAGCCATATGTATAACTGTTAGAATAATGGTATGCATTGGTATTTGATATATTGCGATCAATAACATTGGTGAATTAGGTTGAAGGGTACGGAAAGAGAGGGATTCGAACCCTCGGTAAACAAAAGCCTACATAGCAGTTCCAATGCTACGCCTTCAACCACTCGGCCATCTCTCCTGCATAATGATTATGGTTCATAAACCGAATGAATAGTGATTCATATTTAGGTTTTTGGATAGGTGCGTACACTCTATTTTAACTATAAAAGAAAAACGCTGCCAAACCCTTATTCGAGGCTGGCGGGGGATAAAAATAATTTTGTGAGACAAAATATTTAAACCAATAAATATAAGGTATCTATTCATGTTTACAAAGAAGGCACTCCCGACTTTATTTTTGAATATTTATACCGAATTAAATCCCTGAATTGGAACGACTCCACCGATTGATCCATTTTTTTAGACTATGTTTAATGGCTACCTTTAGATCATGATTATATTTAGTTTAGACTCTTATTCTATTTTCATAAAAATTCTAAAATGACTTTCCAATTTTAGATCTTTCAACAATAACCCCTTACCCCATAGATTTATTCCAAATTCATGAAACGCCCCAGGAATCTTTATATTTGATTGTATAGCGTATATCCGTTATATACACAACACAAAACGGGCGGTTATTCTATTTTCATCCATCATAGAACGATTATTCGATTCTTTTTCCTCTTTGGATCATAATTCAATCAAAACTTTTCGAATTATCCTACAGATTAGGATATAAATTCGTTCATTCTTCAACTTTGATGAAATCAGAATAGTTTCCTATATTCTTATAATACTATATTTAAATGTAAAATTGAATTTACATTTGGATGAAATCCCATCGGCTTCAAATATTTCTTAGTTTTTATTGATTCCTGTCAAAAAGAAACAATTTGAGTCGAAGTTTAATTTTACTGAGTGTGTTTTTATGTTATTTCGTATTGTAAAATTCCGTTGTTTGTGGGATTATTTTCTCACAAAAGGTAATTAAAAGAAATTATAGAATGACTTTCTGCCTATGTCTAGATCTCGAATAAATGGAAATTTTATTGATAAGACCTTTTCAATTGTAGCCAATATCTTATTACGAATAATTCCGACAACTTTGGGCGAGAAAGAGGCATTTGCCTATTACAGAGATGGTGCGATTTGATTATTATATTTTTTATTTATTTATTTTATAATTTAATTTAGTTATTTATTTTATTTATATATATATATATTTTTTTTTTTTACCACTCTTAGTCTTCTTAGGAGGAAGACACATTATTATTCGGGATAGAAAGAAAAAAATTATTGAAATAAATCTACGCTTGTTGAAGGTGAAGTTTGTAAATAAAACGAGTCCTTCTGTCGTGTATCCCCGATTAATGCAACCTCAAATGCTTCAATTGTCGATTCTAGAGTATTGAGCGAAAGGTTATACCTATGGTATGGGTTAAGTCAAACTCACTCCATTAGTACCAATAGGAGGCATAGAGGAAGAGGCACTACTCCTAGGAATCAACAACACGAAAACTTTGTTATAAATTATCCCTTTTCCTTATCAGGATCGGGACTAAGAAGAATGGTTGGGACAACAAACATCCATCTAGTTTGTGTTTTGGATACCCGTATAACCATCGAAGACTGTTGAAGTGACTTATTCCTGAAAATTAAGATGCGTTTAAGACAAAGAAATTACTGGAGTCACTTTTTTTATCTAGTACCAACATACTAGATGTTAAGGAAAGATCTTTTATAAGAAGGTTGGCTAGAGATTTTTTGTAAAAACACCAGCCCTGCTCAGTTTATAATGAGAATATTTAAATCTTTTTTGATTCCATGTATTATTCTGATTATGTACATAAAGGAGGAGCCGTATGAGATGAAAATCTCATGTACGGTTCTGAAACGGAGATTCTTTAAATCGAATGACGACCGTAACGGATGTCCGCTCAATCCGAAGGAAATTATGCAGAAGCTTTACAGAATTATTATGAAGCTATGCGACTAGAAATTGATCCCTATGATCGAAGTTATATACTCTATAACATAGGCCTTATCCACACACGAAACGGAGAACATACGAAAGCTTTGGAATATTATTTTCGTGCACTAGAGCGAAACCCATTCTTACCACAAGCTTTTAATAATATGGCCGTGATCTGTCATTACGTGCGACTATCTCCACTATAGAAATAAAAAAGGGAATAAAAGAGCAAATCTATTAATAATTACTAGAAAAAATAGGCTTTCTACATATGTATCGTCCAAAACAACGATTTTTATCAGCTGTAGCAAAGAAATAAACTTCATAGAATTTGAGATATGAATATGAAGAAATAGGTATGCCTAAATAATTCTATGGATAAAGGATCTAATTGATAGAGAAAGCGCCGTAAAGATCAATTCGCGAGGTTTTGGGCCGATAATACGGACTGCTTATTTATGTCATGATATGAGATAAAAGTTAGGAATCAACTTATGTAATAGAGTTGATCCCCTAAGGTATTGAGCAGCGGTGTAGCATCAGATCCCAAAGATAGTAAGCCTTTTCCTTCTTATTAAAGGAAAGTCTTTTTCACAGATTCTATAGAAATTCATATATGAAACCGAGATAGTTACCTTTTTAGAAAACTCTAATAATAGTGGAGATGCCTATGCACTTTATGAAGGTGGGAGAAAAGAGAAAACTGATTAAATTAGTAAGTAAAACTCAAGTTTGAAACTTATAACCATAACCTCTTTTTCTTTTGGTTAACTCGAGAGAAAAAAATGGGATAGATCCACGGATCCACGATAAATCTCATTCAATTAGATATGGTAGATTAAAAAAGGGACGCCAAAAGAACTTGACGGCTGAGCCGTATGAGGTCGGAAACTCTCAAGTACGGTTCTAAGGGAAGGAATTTACCCACCTATTCCGACCGGGGAGAACAGGCCATTCGACAAGGAGATTCTGAAATTGCGGAAGCTTGGTTCGATCAAGCTGCCGAATATTGGAAACAAGCTCTAGCGCTTACTCCCGGTAATTATATTGAAGCGCAGAATTGGTTGAAGATCACAAGGCGTTTCGAATAATAATATCTTTTTTTTTTTATTAATTACTATAAATATTATATTATTTATATTTAATTTAATATTATTTATTTAATTTAAGTTTAGAATTTTTATATTTCTTATAATCATATATTTGTTATAATTAATTGTTTGTTGTATCGATCAGTCAAATAAAACGAATCGTTTCTCTAGGAAGAACCCAATCACAAAATTTCATTATATCCCTTCTAAAATCGTTCTATTTCGTCTAGTATTTCGTAGGGATAAACAATATAGAGATAAAATAAAAAATATATTTCTTTTCAGCAATTAAAACTAATAAAAGAGAACTTCGAATGACTAAATAGAAATACTAAAATGTCTCTTAGTAATGACTAATGACTGTTCACGCGGTTTGGAATAGAGTATATAGTAATATGTTCTACGTAAGACATAAAGTAGCTCTTTTTAGAAACTTTAAATTGAGATATGAATAGACTAGGTTACCGAAAAATAAAT